TAATTTATGGTTGCTTTGATTCGAACAATAAAATGAAGTAGCCAGGCTCCGTTTAGAAAAAACCAATTGGTAATATATCTATGATTTTTAGTTAATATCATATTCTATTATATTCTATTTATATAATATTCGATTTATAATTTCTAATATAAACAGAAGTGATCTCAAACTGTTAATAAATTGAGTAATGTGATGAATGCATTGAATATTAATATTTGGTGGGAAACATGAAAGAAATTGTTTTTGAAAAAAACAAAGGAAGTCGTAGCAAAAAGACGTAGTATTCGGATATTTGGCCTATATATGTAAATCAAAACCGGTCAGCTCTTTACTCGGAGTAGAGCATAAACCTAAAAGAATTCAAGAAGACCATTCAGGAACAAGAAAATTACATCGTGATTTGGATTGAATTCCGATGAAAGAATACATCAATGAGAAGTTAGTCCGAACAGTTTAGTGAATTATTTTTTTTTTCTTTTATAAAAAAAAAAGAAAAAAAAAACTAGAATCTACACATTGATTCTTTTTTTTTTTTCGCGATGTGTATTGAACCGTATGCATTAAAAGATGCATGTACGGTTCCGAAGGGATACAATTTTATCCCACTCAACCGACTTTATCGAGAAAGATTCCTTTTTTTAGGACAAGAAGTGGATGCCGATATCTCGAATCAACTAATTGGTCTTATGGTATATCTTAGTATAGAGGATGATACTAAGGATTTGTATTTGTTTATAAACTCTCCCGGCGGATGGGTAATACCTGGATTAGGTATTTATGATACTATGCGATTTGTGCAACCAGACGTACAAACAATATGCATAGGATTAGCCGCTTCAATGGGATCTTTTATTCTGGTCGGAGGAGAAATTACCAAACGTCTAGCATTCCCTCACGCTTGGCGCCAATGAGTTTTTTATTTGATTTGCGATAAAAAAGAAAAGAAGACAAAACTATGCCTTCGCAATATATGAAATATGAATATTAAGTAATAATAGCATGGCACTTCGAATTCGATATGAAATTCTGTTTTTTTTTTTCAAAAGCGTTAACTTATGTATCGAAAAAGTAGTATGAGATAAAGGGTATTTCCTATTTTATCTGATATATCAGGGGACCCATTTCAGCGTCACAAACTTTTTTGTTTTCACACCGAAAAACTCTTAACAATATATATATATATTATTCCGAAAGAATACGAAAAAAAAAAAAAGAAATTTTGGGATTGCTAAATACCAGAGGAAATAAATATATAAAGCAACGGAACCATCGTAGTATTTTTTTAACTACTCCAAAAAGAAGGGTGGTTATTGGATCATTTACCTATGTGAATATGATAGACTTAAATTTTTTTTTTAATTTCTTCAATGTAAGAGGAATAAAAGTGAATTCCATTGTAGAGCCGTATGCAATGTGTAAAAGAAAAGATGCCTGTACGGTTGTTCAATTTTCTCTTTTTTATATCTTTTTATTAATATATTAATATTATTCTTTCGAGATAGAATAATAATTTATTATGTTAATGTTATTTCATCAGGGTAATGATCCATCAACCTTCTAGTTCTTTTTATCATGCATCGACGGTAGATTTTATCCTGGAAGCGGAAGAACTACTGAAGCTGCGCGAAACCCTTACAAAGGTTTATGTACAAAGAACGGGCAAATCCTTATGGGTTGTTTCCGAAGACATGGAAAGAGATGTTTTTATGTCAGCAACAGAAGCCCAAGCTTACGGACTTGTTGATCTTGTAGCGGTTGAATAAAAATAAGAGAGATTTTACGCAAGTATGCTATTTTATTTTTTATCTTCTTACCGGGGTTAATACAATATTCATAAATATTCTATGAATACATTAATAAAAAAAGGATTCATAATTATCCGGTTAGGATCGATCTAAACCATCCCATTATGTATATGATTCAATATGCCAACTATTAAACAACTTATTAGAAACACACGACAGCCAATAAAAAATGTCACGAAATCCCCCGCTCTTGGGGGATGTCCTCAGCGACGAGGAACATGTACTAGGGTGTATGTGCGACTCGTTCAGATCATGGACTGGGCCAAAAGAAAAGAATGGATCCAATCTAAGTGATCAGTAACAGTGATATCGGATAGAATGTAAGAAGACCATTCACTAGACGAAAAATGAAACTATCTAAAAAAGATCTATCATATCCTTCTATTGTGGTATCAAATTAATTTATGGTTGACATTGGTACAAATCCAATCACTTACAAATCTAATTTAAGATGAGAAAGAATTCCCCATTGATAGCAAATGGTATTCATTAAGCCGGGAAATGCTATTTAAAAAGCAGAAAGATTATACCCTTAACTCTTGACTCCTGCAAGAACGGACTAACAAGGTCAGCTACTCAGCTAATCTCCATAATTAAATAAAATACCGTTACTGTATAGGTGGGTCTCTTTGTGAAAGACCTATTACTGGATAATGATGGGTAGAGCCACCAAAGAGTGTGAACTGTACAAGTTAACAATAGCCTTGATTAAATGAAATGAGGGAGGAGGCTCCGGTGTATAGAGAGGACCTCACCGTTAAGAAGCAACCATAGAAACGAAGGAAACCACTATACTTATTTCTATTTACTACTTTTTTATTTAGTATGTTTTTTGATACCTAATATCAATACAATTTTTTATTTCGAGGTGAGAAGCCTAGAAAAAAATCGTGGTCAGGAAGGTTATAGTAGCAAAAGCCGTTGGAATTTTTATTTTATACACTGGAAGAATCCGTTTTGTTATTAATAGCCTAGGAAAGGGAAAGGAAATAACTGAACGAAAAGAAATCAATTAGTTATTCATCAAAGTTTCATTTATTCAATGACTAGAATTAAACGAGGATATATAGCTCGAAGACGTAGAACCAAAATTCGTTTATTTGCATCAAGTTTTCAAGGGGCTCATTCAAGACTTTCTCGAACTATTACTCAACAGAAAATACGAGCTTTGGTTTCGGCTCATCAAGATAGAGGTAGACAAAAAAGATATTTTCGTCGTTTGTGGATCACTCGGATAAATGCAGTAATTCGAGCCAATAAACTATACTATAGTTATAGTAGATTAATACACAATCTGTACCAGTGCCAGTTGCTTCTTAATCGTAAAATACTTGCACAAATAGCTATATTAAATAGGAATTGTCTTTATATGATTTCCAACGAGATCTTAAAATAAGATAGAGAGGTTGCAAGGAATCCAGTGTAATGTTTTAAACGAAATTCCTTCGTGAGTGAATTTGGGAAGGTAGAGTAGAAAGTAGAAATTAGTATGGTAAAATAGGATATAATATGATTATGATAAAGTCGTCACAATGAACAAACACGTTCAATAAAAAAAGATCTATTCTTTTTCCCAAATTATTTTTTTTTCTTACAACACAACAATAAAATCGTCATTTTTAATCGGATTGAAGTTTTATTTTGATTCAATTGAAGAGCAAGCCTATTTATTTTTAATTCTAAGACCTGTCGTTCTAAGAGTCGACTCCTTTCTTTCAAATTGTTTCTCATTATTAAGAAAAGGTAACAAAGATAAAATACGAGCTTGTTTTATAGCAATAGTAATTAATCGTTGTTGTTTTAAGGTCAATTTATTCACTCGCCTAGATAATATCTTTCCTTGTTCACTAATAAATCGACTAATTAAACTCATATTTCTATAATCAATTCGATCCCCCGATTGTATCGGGGGCAAACGCCTACGAAAAGATCGCTTAGATTTAAGAAAGAGCCGCTTGGATTTATCCATGGTTTTTTTATTCCTTGTCCTGAAAATCCTAATTCTATTTTGATCGTATCAGAAATGATTTCGAATTAAAAAAAAAAAAGATTTCTTTGTTTTGTTCATTTTATATTTAAATAAATATAGGATCTGTTATATAGAATTTTTGTTCTATAAAAAATATTACTATATAATAATAAAAAATATTACTATATAATAATTGTTATATATAATATATAATAATTGTTATATATAATATGTTATTTTTCGTCTTCCTTGGAAAGCAAGGTGGACGCGCGAGCGGTCGGTTAGATCTATTTCTTTATCTCTCCATGAATCGTATGTTTGTAACAAGAGGCACAGAATTTTTTCAATTCCAATCGACTAGGCGTATTATGTCGATTTTTTTGCGTAATATATCGGGAAATGCCCATTGATTCCTTATTAACGCGATTTCGAACACAACAGGTACATTCCAAAATAATCGTTACTCGGGCATCTTTACCCCTGGCCATGAACCTCCTTTGGATTTTTGATTGACTCAACTATTCTATTTTTCCATTTTCCGATCCGAATCGAAGAAGAAAGAAAGGAAAGAAAAAAAAAAGAAGTTGCTAAATTGAAATCCAATTATGAAAGATTTCGTTGCAATCTATCAATATAGTAATAATAAGTAATATAATGATTTCTAACTCTATACTTAGAATTGCTGTACAATATTTAATTTTTCATTGAATTATCTTGTATGATATTGTTGTCACAGTTATTCCATTTTCTTTCTCACGCTATTATTAATTAATTTAATTTTGGTCCCGAAACCCTGAGTTCGTAGTTTCGCTAGGGCGAATCCGCTTTTATTCTTTTCTAATTTTTTTTTAATTATAAAACCAGAAAAGTAAGGGAGGGGATTAGGCACAGATATTTGATTCTAGCTCTAATTTTCTTCGCCCCTTCGCGTTTCACTTACTATAATGAAAAAAAGGGGAATATTAACGCATCTGGAAATAAACGATTGATCTCTATCAATAAACCTGCTAAAGAACCAAACCATAGAGTACTTACTACCGGTGCCACGGAAAGATATGTTTTTAGATCTCGCATTTAAAATCCTCCTTCTTTTTTTTTTTGTGATTTTTTTATAATTTGTAATATATAATAGTATTACATATATGACCAGATGTGTATATGTAGTTAATGACTGACACTTGTATTTCTACGCAGAATCCCTAATGCAGATTGAAATGTACAACAAT